ATGATCCGAAACCCCTTTCATTTAGTAGAATATAGCCCATGGCCCTTAACAGGATCATTAGGAGCTATATTTTTAACCGTTGGATTAACATCATGATTTCACAATCACGGTATAATCACAATATTAATTGGTTTATTTCTAGTACTAATAACTATATTTCAATGATGACGAGATATTATTCGAGAAAGAACATTCCAAGGATACCACACCATAAAAGTTTCACTTGGCATACGAATAGGAATAGTACTATTCATTACATCAGAAGTATGTTTCTTCTTTGCCTTTTTCTGAGCATATTTTCACAGAAGACTAGCCCCAAACACAGAAATCGGTGCTTGTTGACCCCCAATTTATGTAAACCCACTAAACCCTTTCCAAATTCCTCTATTAAACACAGCCATTCTACTGGCATCAGGAGTAACAGTCACTTGAGCACATCATTCACTAATACACGGTAATCATTCAGAAAGAACTCAATCTATAGTTTTAACAATTATTCTAGGAATATACTTTACATTTTTACAAGCCGAAGAATATTTAGAAGCTCCATTCTCCATTTCAGATAGTATTTATGGATCAACTTTTTTTGTAGCAACAGGATTTCATGGACTTCATGTCATAATTGGATCTTTATTTCTTTTAGTTTGCCTTATACGAATTGTCACTCATCACTTCTCTACAAATCACCACTTCGGTTTTGAAGCAGCTGCATGATACTGACATTTCGTTGACGTAGTATGATTAATTTTATACACTTGTATTTACTGATGAGGATCTTAATAAATATAATTTAATACTTACCTAACACCGAATCACAAGATTATAGTATTATAATAATGTATTATTACTCGTGTTTATGTTAACTATTTTAATTTACCTTTTTATTTTACTTATCATCAATATTGTTTTATTAATATTAGGGTTAATTATCAATAAACGTTCTTACTCAGATCGAGAAAAAAACTCACCTTTTGAATGTGGGTTTGATCCCTCAATTCACACACGAGCTCCTTTTTCTATACGATTTTTCCTACTAGCAGTTATTTTTTTAATTTTCGATGTAGAAATCATTCTACTTCTTCCACTCACAAGAAATGTCTTAAATTCCAACACTCATTGACCCCTTACTAGAAGCGTAATATTTTTAATTATTCTTTTAATAGGACTATTTCATGAATGAAACCAAGGATCCTTAGACTGAATAAAATAATACACTATTATACAAAAGTATTACTTAATTAATCAAGTTTTTAAGTGAATCGAACACTTCTAAAAAGCTTTCAAAACTTTTATTTACCCAGTAAAACCTAATAATCTAAAATATTCAATCATAATAAATCTAAAAAGGGGCGAATTAAAAATACCCCAAATCATATAACTCTTAAAACCTGACCAATAAATTCATAAGGATATTCTACAGGACAACCCCCAATTCAAGTTAATAAAAAGAAACAACCAACCATCAACCAAAAATTTAATTGCATAAATACATTATAACTACAAACCCGACAACCCTTTACATGTAAAAAAGGCAAAAAAAATAATACACAAATAGATATAACCAAACTAATTACCCCTCCTAATTTTCTAGGAATAGAACGTAAAATTGCATAAGCAAATAAAAAATATCACTCAGGCTTAATATGCAAAGGAGTAACTAGAGAGTTAGCAGGAATAAAATTTTCAGAATCACCTAATGCATTAGGAAATAATAAACTAATTTCAATCAACAACAATAATATAACAAAAAACCCCAACAAATCTTTATAACTATAATATTGATGAAATGGAATTTTATCTAAATTCCTATTAATACCCAAAGGGTTATTACTACCGGTTTGATGCAAAAATAAAAAATGTATTATAACTAACGCTATTAAAACAAAAGGTAATAAAAAATGAAAACAAAAAAACCGACTTAAAGGGGCATTATCTACAGAAAAACCTCCTCAAATTCAATAAACTACTATTTCACCTACATAAGGAATAGCTGATACCAAGTTAGTAATTACAGTAGCCCCTCAAAAAGACATCTGACCCCAAGGTAGCACATAACCAACAAAAGCTGTTCCTATTACTAAAAACAATAACACTACACCAATATTCCAAGTTTCTATTAATACATATGAACCATAATAAATACCACGAGCTACATGAAAATACAAACAAATGAAGAAAAAAGAAGCCCCATTAGCATGAATATAACGCAACACTCACCCATAATTAACATCACGTATAATATGCACCACAGAGTCAAAAGCTATTTCTACACAAGAAGTATAATGTATAGCTAGAAATAAACCCCTTAAAACTTGCACCACTAAACACAAGCCCAATAAAGATCCAAAATTTCATCAAACAGATAAATTAACAGGAGCCGGTAAATCAATAAGGGCCCCATTAACAATTTTCAATACAGGATGACTTTTACGTAATGAACTTAGCATATATTACTTAAACTTAAACACCCGCAAAGGACCCTCACAGTAATAACAAATCTTTACTACACTAATCAAAACAAATAATAAAATAAGGGCCAATAAAATGTAACAAAAAAAATTATCATACAATATAATAATACTACTCCCCCCTATACTTATTCTACTATAATCAAAAAAAAACAAACTCTTAACCTCAACGCTAATCAATTCTTTTATTACAAAAAAATTTATTATTATAAAACCAAAAAAGATTAAAAAAAAATAAATAAAAACCTTATTAGATAAAAAAATTAAATTGGGAATCAATCTAATCACATATATAAATATCACCAACATACCTCCTACATACACTAAAAACAATAAATAACCATACCAAGAAAAAATAATTATACTTGTTAACCCACTAACACAAGACACTATCAATATCAACATTAAACCTAACCTTAAAGGCTGGATAACTATCATACATAACCTACTTAAAGAAAATCCAACAGAAATTATAAACAATAAACTCATATCAAAAAGTAAGTAACACTCAATCTTTAACTTCCAATGTTAATATTTTAATTAAACTACTTTTTGGTTACATATTCAACAAATAAACTGATACCACTAAAAACATTAAAATACCCAAAACACTAGGTAAATACCTTTTTCAAATCAAATATATCAATAGATCATAACGATACCGAGGATAACTAGCACGCACCCAAATAAACAACCACCCAATCAAACCAACTATAACACATAAACCTATGCCAAAAAATCCTACAAAAATCACACCACCAAAAAACAAACTAATAACTAGAACTTTTATAAAAAGAATATTTCCATACTCCGCCATAAATAACAAAGCAAAACCCACTCCCCCATACTCAGTGTTAAACCCTGACACTAGTTCAGACTCCCCTTCTGCAAAATCAAAAGGAGCACGATGTGTTTCCGCAACACAAGAAACAAACCACATTAACATTATAAAAAAATTAACAAAAGCCACCCAGATAAAAAACTGATACTTTATAATCATTCTTAAACTTATTCTTCCCACCAGCAATAAACATCTCATCAAAATTAAAGATATACTCACCTCATAAGAAATCCTCTGAGCTACAGCACGCACGGACCCTAATAAGGCATACTTAGAATTTGAAAATCAACCAGCTCCCATTACACTATATACCCCTAAACTAGAAACACACAAAAATAGTAATATACTCAAACCTCCTATACCACAAACAAAATAATTATTATACAAAATCCACAACACCAAAGCTAAAAATAACCTCATAGCAGGACACACCAAAAAAGGAAATACATTAACAAGAGTTGGTTTAACTAACTCTTTCGTGAACAGTTTAATTGCATCAGCCAAAGGCTGAGGTAAACCTATCAAACCTACTTTATTAGGTCCCTTACGTAATTGAAAATATCCTAATCCTTTACGTTCTAATAAAGTAAAAAAAGCAACAGCCAAAAGAGCACAAACACATGAAACAACTCCAGATAGCAACTCAACAAGCATGATTAATAAACTATATTTACATAAGTACTAAACTTTCACATACGTAATATTAATATGTTACATAGAAAGGATTTGAACCTATTCCTCAAATATCAAAAACTTACGTGCACATACACCACCATGTATTATATACTACACTCTATTTTTACACTACTTGGCATGTATATAATACACATCATTAAATTTACACAAGTCTATTATATATACCTCGAAATATCCCATTTTTATATTCCCTAATTCTATTGCGCGCGTGTATATAATACACTCTAAACATTTATCTAGCAAAGTAACACGAAGTCTAAATTAACTGCGGTTCACCAAGTTCTATATACCTTACTTGATAAACACCATTCAAACTCATCCTCATTTCTACTATATAAGATATGTTATTATACATACCAGACACATATTCTTCTATAAATGATCTTTTTCTTCGTTATTTTAATGGCCCTCTATACCCCCTTTTTATTTTACAATATTATAAATAACATTAACTCCATATCCGCAAAATTCACTAATAATTAAAAATTTAAAAATTTCTAAATTTCACCATTATAAAAATGAAAAACCCTAAGTAAACTAGCAACAACACTGCGCCGGATAGAACGGATTATATTGATGTTATAAATTATAAGGATTTCCTTCTGTGTTTAATAACAAAACTATAAAAAAGATTATATCATGAATACGTATTATAATAAATAATATATCATAATTGTAATAAAAATTTTAGCCTTCTTCGATCCTTTCGTACTAAAAGAAGCATTAATAGTTTTAAAAGATAGAAACCAACCTGGCTCACGCCGGTCTGAACTCAGATCATGTAAAGTTTTAAAAATCGAACAGATTTACCTTATAAAGCTTCTACACCTTAAGGTTACTTTAATCCAACATCGAGGTCGCAATCTTACTTTTCAATAAGAGCTCTCTAAGTAAATTACGCTGTTATCCCTATGGTAACTATATTATAAGCAATATCTAATACAATATATTAATTAATCGGTTACTTAATCTAACAATACACACATCTAAGGAAGTTACTTTCCAATCAGTTATTCCTTAATCACCCCAATTAAAATTTATATAATACAATTATAAATATTAATAAAAGCACTAACAAAAATTATAAGCTCAATAGGGTCTTCTCGTCCCATTAAAAAATTCAAGCTTTTTCACTATGAAAATTAATTTCTAAAAAATAAAGTTGAGACAGATTAACCTTCGTCAAACCATTCATTCTAGCCTCAAATTATAAGGCAAATTATTATGCTACCTTAGTACAGTTAAAATACCGCAGCTGTTAAAAACTTCACCGAGCAGGCCCAACTCTTTATATACATATAAATAACAAAGAGAGATGTTTTTGATAAACAGGCGAGATTAATATTTGCCGAATTCCTTAACTTTACTTTATTTTATACATCTAAATATTTAATTATCTCATCTTACAATAAAAATAGATTTAAATAATTTATAAACCAATACTCATATTAACATTATATTTAATCAACCAAAATTAATGATCATTTATTAACTACATGCACCTGAACTACTAATTATTACTAATCATCAATTAAATCATTAAGAAAAACAAAACTTTAACCCTACTTAAATAATTAATCAAAATTTTAAATATTCTACACTTTTATATGAAGCTTATCCCTCATACAATAAACTAATATCTAAACATAATTTATTATACAAATATTATAATACTTAAATATTCTTCACCAATAAACTAGCTATCCTAGAAATCGATAAACATTTCATTACCATTTAATAATAAACATATAACTATACCACGTTAACATAATATTACTAAATAAATCCTCCTAATTCGAGATAATTTTATAATAAATTACAATATCATCAACCCATTATACAAAAGGTACAAAAATTTACTTCTACTAAAACCTAAATACAATTTATTCCTTTACAGTACAATAACAAAAAAATTTATCTATACTACTAATACCCAAATAAAAAACAATTTTAATAACCTTAATAAACACATATACACATTAACATACCTTTATCAAAACTGACTATTATAATTAATCATTTTCTCAATGTAAGTGAGATACATTATTTTATGTTAAGTTTTGATATTAACCCAGGAACAGCTTCCACTACCCCTACTATGTTACGACTTATCTTATCTTCCAACAAGAGCGACGGGCGATATGTACGCATCACAAAACCCAATTCATAAAAACACACTATTTGTATTTCATTACTACCAAGTCCAACTTCATAAGTTAATTACACAACCTAATCGGATTAAATATAATAAATTGTAGCTCACTTTATAAACCTTTCTCATAAGCTGCATTTTGACTTGACATCATAATCTAATTCATTATAAAGTTTTTTCTAAAATTTTTACAAAATAAACTGACGACAGCAATACACAAACTGATAAATATATATTCAAAAGAAAGTAAGTATAAATTGAGGAATATCAAATTAATAAGCAAGCTCCCCTGGAAGGATATATGACACCGCCAAGCCTTTTAAGTTTCGAGCATAAATATTAAATAATTACACTATTTATTAATAACTCTTACTACTTAAATAAAAAAATTTTTAAAATAAAGAATAGTAGGGTCTCTAATCCTAGTTTTTTAAACCTTATTTTCAAAGAACCTATTAATTAGAATAATACCATTAATTATATAAATTAAATTTTACCTACAATTTATATACTCATTGATTCTAATTCTCATTACAATTATTACTTTATTTTACACTATATAAATATAAATTTAAAGTATTGGTATAACCGCAGATGCTGGCACCAATTTAACCACCTTTAAATCACAATAACTATATCAAACTTTCATTCATTGTATAAAAATAAATACTGCGTAACTTACTTACTATATCTTAATATTATATTAACATAATATAATTATCTATAAAAAAATATTAAATTTTTTATTATAAATAACAACTAAAATAAACCGGTTTACACTACAAACCTAGCATGTATAATCTTAATAACAACCTATATAATAACCAAAGCCAAATTAAAAACAAAATTATTAAACTAACATATTAGTATACACTAACCAGACTACTTGATTTTATAACAAGATTTAAACAAATACTATTATTTATAAAAGACCTTGAAAGCCTTCAGTTTAATTAACTTAAAATCTTTAATCATTATATTCTATTTTTACACTGCTTGGTATGTATATAATACACATCATTAAATTTACACAAGTCTATTATACATACCTCGAAATATCCCATTTTTATACCCCCTAATTCTATTGCGCGCGGGTATATAATACACTCTAAACATTTATCTAGCAAAGTAACACGAAGTCTAGATGAGCTGCGTTCCTCTCTTCTTTACACACACCTCACTCCACCCTCACACTATTCTTATACAACCCTCTTCTTTACACACACCTCACTCCACCCCCACCAACCAAACTCATCGCCTTTTTTATAATAAATTATTTATTTATTATACATATTACACACATATTCTTCCATAATAGTCTTTTTTCTTCGTTATTTTAATGGCCCTCTATATCCCCTTTTTATTTTACACTACTATAAATGTAATCAATACTATACCCGCAAAATTTACTAACAATTAAAATTCCAAAATTTTTCAAATTTCACCCTTATAAAAATGAAAAACCCTAATATTCATTTATATATTAAGTGGCCGAACATCTAAGCACTAGACTTTTAATCTAGATAATGATTATTTAATCCTTAATAAACTTTTAAAGGTAATTAGGAATAAAATAAAGCTGCTAACTTTATTTTGAGCAACTCGAAATTGTTCTACCTTTTATGAACAATAAATTCTTTCCATCTAATTTTCTGTTTATTATGATCATATTTATAGGTACATTATTTTCACTATCTTCATCCCACTGATTAACCATATGAATAGGGTTAGAATTAAATCTTATAGGATTTTTACCTCTTATAAATATTAAAGGAAAAACGCTTGAAGCAGAAGCCTCAATTAAATATTTCATTATCCAAAGAATAAGATCTAGAATCTTGATCATCTCATCCATCATAATATATTTCTACAGATTATCCTGATATTCTATATTTACAAATAATATAATTAGTATATTTATCATATTATCTTTAATTATAAAACTGGGAGGAGCACCATTACACTTCTGACTTCCAAGAATTACTAAACAAATATCCTGAAGAATTTTATTTATGATTTTAACATGACAAAAAATTGCCCCTTTATTTATATTAAGATTATTAAATACTAATTATTTATCTTTAATTATAATTTCAATTATCTCAACCATGACAGGAAGAATTATAGCTTTAAACCAGACTAATATTCAATTAATTATAACATATTCATCAATTTCACACCTAGGATGAATATTATCAATAATTCTAATCAATAGGATATTAACCATGACCTATTTTATTATTTACATCATTATTTCACTACCACTAATAAATATATTAAGATCTAATCTAGGAAACCAACTATTTATATTAACACAAAAAAATAAATCAAATAATATAATCACCATTTCTTTAATTTTATCATTAGGAGGATTACCCCCTCTTTTAGGATTTATATCTAAATTAACCATTCTTATCTCATTAATTGAAACAAAAATAATAATGATAACATTACTTTTTTTAACAGGAACCTTAATTAGTTTATACTTTTACCTAAATATAGCCTTAATATTAATAATTAAGTTTTATTTAATATTTGAAACTAATAAAACCCATAAAACTTATAACCCTTTAATTATGATAAACCTATTTAGAAGATTTATTATTTATCCTTTAATTAATATAATTATACTATATGCGATGACTATTTTCCACAAATCATAAAGATATTGGAACATTATATTTTATTTTCGGAATTTGAGCAGGATTAGTTGGAACTTCATTAAGTCTTATAATTCGAACAGAATTAGGAAAACCGGGATCACTCCTAAATGACGACCAACTATACAATGTAGTAGTAACTGCTCATGGTTTTATTATAATTTTTTTTATAGTTATACCTATCATAATTGGGGGATTTGGAAATTGATTAGTACCTTTAATGCTTGGAGCACCAGATATAGCCTTCCCACGTATAAACAATATAAGATTCTGATTACTCCCACCCTCATTAACCTTACTATTGGCCTCCTCAGCAGTTGAAAGAGGGGCAGGTACTGGGTGAACAGTGTACCCCCCTTTGTCTAGTAATCTTTCACATGCAGGACCTTCAGTTGATTTAGCTATTTTTTCATTACATCTAGCTGGTATTTCTTCTATTCTAGGAGCAATTAATTTTATTACTACTATTATAAATATACGTTGAGAAGGATTATTAATAGAACGAATATCTTTATTTGTTTGATCTGTATTTATTACAGCAATCCTCCTACTTCTTTCACTACCCGTATTAGCTGGAGCAATTACAATACTCTTAACTGACCGAAACTTTAATACTACATTTTTTGATCCCAGAGGAGGGGGTGATCCTATTTTATATCAACACTTATTTTGATTTTTTGGTCACCCAGAGGTATATATTTTAATTCTACCTGCATTCGGAATAATTTCCCAAATTGTATCTCACCACTCCTTTAAAAAAGAAATTTTTGGTACTTTAGGAATAATTTATGCAATACTATCCATTGGTTTGTTAGGTTTTATTGTATGAGCACACCACATATTTACAGTAGGCATAGACGTAGATACTCGAGCTTACTTCACATCTGCAACAATAATTATTGCCATTCCTACTGGAATTAAAGTATTTAGATGACTAGCAACAATTTATGGTTCACCAGTCAAATATAACACTACAATAATATGAGCACTAGGATTCATCTTCTTATTTACAGTAGGGGGATTAACAGGTATTGTTTTATCCAATTCATCATTAGATATTATACTACATGATACATATTACGTAGTAGCACACTTTCATTATGTATTATCAATAGGAGCAGTCTTTGCTTTATTTGCCGGTTTCAACCAATGATACCCACTATTCACAGGATTAACCTTAAATCAACAATGAACAAAAACACACTTTATAACCATATTTTTAGGTGTAAACATTACCTTCTTTCCCCAACACTTTTTAGGGTTAGCCGGCATACCTCGACGATATTCAGATTATCCTGACTGCTACACCAAATGAAATATAATTTCATCTATAGGATCAATATTATCTTTAACCAGAGTTTTATTCTTTATTTTTATTGTATGAGAAAGATTGATTTCTCAACGAACAGTAATTTGATCTAACCATTTATCCCCTTCACTAGAATGAGATAACCGACTACCTGTTGACTTCCACAGACTATCCGAAACCGGAGCAATTTATGTATAATTTATTATTTTTTAACATTAACTTATAATAAAAGTTATCATATAAGTTTCAATGGTTACACCATATCCTCAAGTTTGCAACTTAATATTTTTATAATAAACTATGAAACCATGAGAAAGTTATATAACTTATTCATAGATTTACAATCTACCGACTTAAATCGACCACCTCATATATTATTCTTAGCACAAATACAATTAGTGCTCTAAAAGATTGAAAATCTAATGTGCTATTTACACTATAAGAACCTTTTCAAAAACATTTATTTTTACAAAAATAATAATACTTATATTTTTATTATACTAATATCTATTAATAATCCATTTATTTACTACAATTAATACAATTATAAATATATATATATATATATATATATATATATATATATATATATATATATATATATATATATATATATATATATATATATATATATATATATATATATATATATATATATATATATATATATATATATATATATATATATATATATATATATATATATATATATATATATATATATATATATATATATATATATATATATATATATATATATATATATATATATATATATATATATATATATATATATATATATATATATATATATATATATATATATATATATATATATATATATATATATATCTATCAGTGAAAAGCCAAACTAGAGGCATTTAACTGTTAATTAAAAAACTGTAATCTTTATTACTTCACTGGCCTTAATATTTATGACCTACTGAGGACAATTAGGATTTCAAGATGCTTGTTCACCTCTTATAGAACAAATTATCTTTTTTCATGATCACGCCATATTTGCTATTATTATAGTTCTTACCATAGTGATGTATATATCATCAATTTTAATAACTAATAAATTTTCTTGTTTCAATATTAGCGAAAGACAAAAAATTGAAACCATTTGGACAGTTGCCCCAGCAATAATCTTATTATTCCTAGCTCTTCCGTCATTACGACTACTATATTTACTAGATGAAACAAACAACCCACTTCTTACAATTAAAACTATGGGCCACCAATGATACTGAAGCTATGAATATTCAGACTTCTTAGATATTGAGTTTGACGCTTATATAATCCCCACAAACGAATTAAATCTAGGAGACTACCGACTATTAGAAACAGACCACCATTTAATTCTACCTATAAAAACAAACACCCGTATTATTGTATCATCCGCAGATGTAATTCACTCATGAGCTGTTCCTATACTAGGAGTAAAAGTAGATGCAATCCCAGGACGATTAAATCAATTAATATTATACCCTAACCGACCAGGACTATATTACGGCCAATGCTCAGAAATCTGTGGAGCCAACCACTCTTTTATGCCTATTACTTTGGAAGTTGTTAACATAACATACTTCATTAAATGATTATATGCAATAAGTGAAGAAAATTAACTAATTTATAATAGATAACATATATTCTACAAACTTATTATTACAATTAATATAATAAAGGAATTTCTTATTCATTTTTGGGGTATGAACCCAACAGCTTATTTTTTAGCTTACTTTATTTCTAATCACATTTAAATAATTTTCAATTATATTTATATACTAGCAAGAAATGATTTATCATATATGATTTCGGCTCATACATTAGGTGTAACTACACCCTCGCTAATCTGATATATTTAAAGATATATAATCACCTTGACACCTTCAACGTCATGCTCTATATTTAAGCTATTTAAACTAAATAATAAATACCACCACTAAAAAAATAATTATATAACAACTAAATATCAATATTAACCAATGCTCCAACAACAAAAAAATAACCTTATTTATACTAAAAACTCCCTGCCCTCCAAAAATCTCAAATCACCCTATATCTACCACCTTTAAACTTCTGTTAGTTACATACTTAAAACTCTCTAATATAGGAAAACATAAAAATCTAGATAAAAATCATATACTTCTATTAATGTAATTTAAATAACCATATTTAAATTTAATATTATTTTTATCTCAAAACCCAAAAGAAAATATTAAACTTATAATAATCAATATAGGTACCATAAGTTTTATTATAGAAAACAAAAAAAAACCTAAATTAAATAAAGGAAACAACTCCTGAAACAAAAACCCACCAAATAAAGCCCCCATCACTAATATTGATATAGGAAAAATTATTTTCAAATCATTATCACTAGTATTAGTGTATGTGTCAGAACTTTGATTATCTCAAATAATAAAAAAAGAAAAACGTATTGAATAAAGAACAGTTAAACAAACACCAAAAGCACCTAAAATTAATATAATTAAATTTATATTGCCCACAACCAAAGACTCAATAATTAAATCTTTAGAATAAAACCCAGCTAAAAAAGGTATTCCACACAAAGCCATATTAGAAATATTCAAAAAAGTTCTAGTAACCGGCAAAAGATTTGAAACATTTCTAATCTGCCGTATATCCTGCTTACCTCTATAACAATGAATAATATTACCACCACACATAAATAATAAAGCCTTAAATATGGCATGAGTATATAAATGAAATAATGCTAATATAGGCATCCCTAAACCCAAAGATATTATTATAACACCTAATTGACTAAGAGTGGATAAAGCAATAATTTTCTTTATATCATACTCATATAAAGCACAAATCCCAGATATTAAAGTAGTCATAATAGAAATATAAATAATAAAATAATTAAATCATTCATAACAGTTTAGATAATTAAAAAATCGAATAAATAAAAAAACTCCAGCAGTAACCAAAGTAGAAGAATGAACCAGTGCTGATACAGGAGTGGGGGCAGCCATAGCAGCAGGCAATCATCTCCTAAAAGGAATTTGAGCACTTTTAGTCATGCCAGCAATTATAATAAACAAATTTATATAAAAAACTCCATTAAAATCCCATAAACATAACACATTTCAATGACCTAAAACAATCATTACAGAAACAGCACTTAAAATAAAACAATCCCCAACTCGATTCATCAAAACAGTTAATATCCCAGCAGCTAAAGATTTACTATTCTGATAATAAATAACAAGACAAAAAGAAACCAATCCCAACCCGTCTCACCCTAACAATAAAGATACTAACCTAGGAATAAAAATTAAAAAATTTATAGATAATACAAATAATATAACCGTTAAAACAAATCGAAACAAGTTAACATCCCCTCTTATATAACTCATAGTAAAAACTATTACACAACCAGAAATAAAACACACTAAACCTCTAAAGCTACAACTTATTCAATCAACAACTAAATCAAATTCAATATTTCTTCTTATACAGCTAATAATCTCTCATCTAAACAAAAAACAAACATTATTTAAACATAAATAAATTATTATAATAAATATAAAACTAAATCAACTAAATATTATAAAACTAAAACATAATTCAATACCAACTAATTTAAACATAATAAAGTATATACACATTAATAAACTACAATTTATTACTTTCAAGCTAATCTTTATTTAAAATAAAAAAATTTTATTCAAATACCCAATATTTAAAATAAAAAATAATATAGGATAAAAATGAAGTAATAATAATAAATACTCTCTACATACATTAACAAACCACCTATTAGAAAAACCTATCACACCCCCATGCTGAGTCCTAACAAATATGACTAAATTATATAAGCCACCAACAAAAACCATCAACAAAATAATGACAATAAACCATCTACTATACATATATATGCAACAAAATAATATAACCTCTCTAATTAAACCAACAAAAGGAGGGGCTCCTATGTTACCAATACAAAACAAAAACCACCACAAAGACATAATTGGACTTACATTGATTATACCCCCACACAAAAACAGACTACGGCTCTTAAATTTTTCATATATTAAATTGGCTAAACAAAATAACCCAGAAGAACAAAACCCATGAGAAATTATTATTAACATTGCTCCTTCTCAACCTCACATAAATTTAGTTAATGCTCCTCCTAGCATTAAACCCATATGACCTACACTAGAATAAGCAATCAAAGACTTAATATCTCTTTGCCCTACACAAATAATAGCAGTAATAACACCACCCCACACACAAATAATAATAAAAATTTTACTAAAAACCAACCTATTTAAAAAATACACACTCAACAAACGCAGAATTCCATAACCCCCTAATTTTAATAAGACCCCAGCCAAAATTATTGAACCTGCAATAGGAGCCTCCACATGAGCCTTAGGTAGCCATAAATGTGTAGAAAATATAGGTAATTTAACCAAAAAAGCACCCATAAGACCTAAAAACCACAAAAAACTTACATCATGTACCAAACCCAAACAATTTAAATAACTTACTAAGACCATTCTATAAGACCTGTATAAACCCCCAACCATGACTAATCTCATCAATAAAGGAAGAGAAGCAGAAATAGTGTATAATATCATATATACTCCAGCCTGTAAACGCTCGGGTTGGTACCCTCAACCAATAATTAATATCAAAGTAGGGATTAACCTAATTTCAAAAAAAATATAAAAATATATAATATGTCTACACAAAAAATATATAATTACCACCATAGACAACACCACAACCACAAATGAAAATAATAAACTTTTATTATTTATAAATTTAACAGAATAAATACTAGCTAAAAATATTAATCCTCTAATTCATAAAGTAAGTACAATTAATATTCCTCTTATCCTATCACAATAAAAAAACCTAGTAATACAATCACCTCAAACTTCTATATTTAAAAACTTTATACAAGAAACACATATAATTATTAATCATCAAAACCGAATTTCCCAAATTATAGAACCTCATAATATAAATAAACCACTTATACTAAATAACAAACCTACAATTTATACAAACTTAAAGAACTTACGTAATCATTACCATGTACACGAATTAAACTAACTAATAAAGACAAACCTAACCTTGCTTCACATACACCAAAAACTACAATCACCATTATAATACTATAATCACTCCTATATAAACCTCAAGTTAATAAAAAAGAAAAAATAATACCTAATATTATAACCTCAAACCTTAATAAAATATTCAAAATATGCTTTCATTGAAATAATAAAACAAAAAACCCTCTTATATAAATAAATATACTTAATAATAACTCTCCTCTTATAATCATAACTAGTTATAATAGTTTAATACAAAACATTGGTCTTGTAAACCAAAATTAGATAATAATCTTTATAACTCCAACATATACCTAAATTATTAAGAAGAAACGATAATTATTTCCCTAATAGAAGCTTAAATTCTATGCACTGATCTGCCACCTTAATATACTTTATTTAACACTTATTAAACCTTTTGTTTGGAAAACAAATATACTACTTATACTAATAAAATATTATATACATTAAATATTTTTACACTGCTTGGTATGTATATAATACACATCATTAAATTTACACAAGTCTATTATACATACCTCGAAATATCCCATTTTTATACCCCCTAATTCTATTGCGCGCGTGTATATAATACACTCTAAACATTTATCTAGCAAAGTAACACGAAGTCTAGATGAGCTGCGTTCCTCTCTTCTTTACACACACCTCACTCCACCCTCACACTATTCTTATACAACCCTCTTCTTTACACACACCTCACCCCACCCCCACCAACCAAACTCATCGCCTTTTTTATAATAAATTATTTATTTATTATACATATTACACACATATTCTTCCATAATAGTCTTTTTTCTTCGTTATTTTAATGGCCCTCTATATCCCCTTTTTATTTTACACTACTATAAATGTAATCAATACTATACCCGCAAAATTTACTAACAATTAAAATTCCAAAATTTTTCAAATTTCACCCTTATAAAAATGAAAAACCCTGATATTCTATAAAGGTATTATACTTTATATAGAAGATATGTTTTGCAATCATAAAGAAAGAATTTATTCTTTAATGCCATTATTTAATAAAAAAGTTAGTTAATACATAACATAAAATTGTCAATTTTAAATTACTATTTTAAATAGTACTTTTTACATGCCACAATTATCCCCTATTAATTGATTATTCTTATTTACAATATTCTGATCTATTATAATTATCAACACATCTATTATATGATGAAATAACAGAAACACATATTCTATTAACAAGTCCTTAAAAACAAATATAAACATCACATACAAATGATAGTATGATAGTAGACATTTTTTCTTCTTTCGATGATCATAACTCAACTCTATTCTCTATACATATAATAACTTGATTATTATCTCTATGATCACTATTTTTTATTAATTCTTCTTACTGAATTAATTCATCAAATCTAACTAATATTATAAGGTTACCTAAGCAAGCCATCAACATTCAAACTACGCGATCCTATAGTATGAACCTTGGAGGATTTAGATTACTAGTTTCCTCACTATTTATCACCATCATTAATTTTAATATGTTAGGGCTTATACCTTACGTATTTAGAACTACTAGTCACCTCGCTATAACCTTTACTTTATCGCTACCATTATGATTTTCATTAATTATTTCATCATATATAAATAACCCTTACTCTAGACTAGCATTTATATTACCTATAGGAACCCCATCGTTTTTAATTCCATTCTTACCTATTATTGAATCACTAAGAATTCTCGTACGACCAATTACCCTATCCATTCGATTAGCAGCCAATATTAGTGCAGGACATATTATCTTAACCTTAATTGGGGATTACCTTATAATTTCTATGCTATCTAACAGACTAACAGTATCCTTAATTGTAATAATAGTCCAAATTGGTTATTTTATCTTCGAAATTGGTATTGGGATCATTCAAGGATATATTTTCTCCTTACTAATTACATTATACACCGACGATCACCAATAAAAAAAATTAATTTTTTTTTTTAACCTCAATACATTTTTTTATATATCACAAGTAAAGTAAACATTTATTTATCTATAAATCCACAACTTATCATTTTATTTAAACTAACTTTACATACAAAGTAAGACCTATAAATCTTATCTAATAATCCTAAATTATTCACATTATTTCTGCCAACTTTGTTCAATATACATTATTACCTATAACTAATTTCACTTGTATTCAACAAAAATTATTTATAATAATGATATATATATATATATATATATATATATATATATACATATATAT